TAGGCAGAATGCCGTCGCCTATTGTCACTAAGAAACTAAAAGAAACCGCCGAAACGGAAGAAAGGGGGGAAAGTGAGGAAGAAACAGATGTAGAAATAGAAAAAATTTCCGAAACGAAGGGGACTAAACAGGAACAAGAAGGATCCATCGAAGAAGACCCTTCCCCTTCCCTTTGTTCGGAAGAAAAGGAGGATCCGGACAAAATAGATGAAACGGAAGAGATCCAAGTGAATGGAAAGGAAAAAGCAAAGGAGAAATTCTACTTTAAAGAGACATGCTATAAAAATAGCCCAGTTTATGAAAATACTTATCTTGATGGGAATCAAGAAAATTCGAAGTTAGAAATACTTAAACTTAAAGAAGATAAAGACCTCCTCTGGTTTGAAAAACCTCTTGTGACTCTACTTTTCGACTATAAAAGCCGGAATCGTCCATTGCGATATATAAAAAATGATCTATTTGAAGATGCTGTACGAGACGAAATGTCACACTATTTTTTTTTTACATGTGAAAGTGATGGAAAAGAAAGAATCTCTTTTACATATCCACCTAGTTTGTCAATCTTTTTTGAAATGATAAAAGGAAAAATACTTTTATCCACAACGGAAAAAACCTCTTCTGAAGAATTGTATAATCGTTGGGTTTATACAAAAAAAAAAAAAACACAGAACATAAACAACGCATTTTTCAATAGAATTGATGCTCTAGAAAGGGGGTCTTTGAAACTGGATGTACTCGAAAAAAAGATTAGATTATGCAATAATGAGACTGAACAAGAATACCTGCCTGAAGGGTATGATCCTTTTTTGAACGGAACTTACCGCGGAAGCGGAAAAAGCGAAAAAATAGATTTACGCTCAAGTTTGAATATGAATGAGTCTTTCTCGGTAGAAGATTGTATTTGGATAAATAAATTTCATAATATACTTCCCACAAACTACCAAGGATTTGACGAAAAAAAACAATTTTTCTTACTTTCAAAAGAAGAAAAACTTAATTCAGAAAATAGAATGAAATATTTATTTGATGCGGTTACACCTGATAGAAATGATCAAAGAATTATAAAAGAATCCATTGGAATAAAAGAAATATGTAAAGAGGTTCCTCAATGGTCATACAAATTGATGACTAGTTTGGAGCAACAAGACGGAGAAATTAAAGAAGAAATGGCCGAGGATCATGAAATTAGGTCAAGAAAGGCCAACCCTGTAGTCATTTTTACGGATACCGAACGTACAAATAGTACAAAGAATACTAATGATGAAGTAGAAGAAGTGTTTGTCCTCCGTTATTCGCAAGAATCGGATTTTCGTCGAGATATAATCAAAGGATCTATGCGCGCTCAAAGACGTAAAACAGTTATTTGGGAACCGTTTCAAACAAATATCCATTCCCCCCTTTTTTTGGACAGAATCTACAAGAGATTTTTTTTTTCTGCTGATATCTCCAGAATTATGAATCTTCTTTTTAGGAATTGGATGATAAAAAGTACGGAATTTAAAAATTCTTATTTTGAGGAAGAGGCAAAGGAAAAAGATAGAAAAAGGAAGAAGAAAGGGGAGGAAAATGACCGGCTAGCAATAGCGGAAAGCTGGGATACTGTTATATTTGGTCAATCAATAAGGGGTTGCTTGTTAATAGCCCACTCAATTTTTAGAAAATATATTGGGTTGCCTTCAGTGATAATAGTTAAAAACTTCTGTCGTATCTTATTATTTCAACCCCCGGAGTGGAATGAGGATTGGAGGGAGTGGAGTAGAGAAATGTATGTTAAATGCACCTATAATGGTGTTCAATTATCCGAAATGGAATTTCCAAAAAATTGGTTAACAGAGGGTATTCAGATAAAGATCCTATATCCTTTCTATCCGAAACCTTGGAACAATTCTAAGCAACGATCCCATCATAGGAATACAAGAGAAAAAAAAAAAAATTATTGCTTTTTGACAGTCTGGGGAATGGAAACTGAATTACCTTTTGGTTCTCCTCAAAGACGACCTTCTTTTTTAAAACCCATTTTTAAAGAACTAGAAAACCAAATAAGAAAAAAAAAAAAACAAAGTTTTCTAGGTCTAAGGGTTTTCAAAGAAAAAGCAAAAGGATTTCTAAAGGACTCAAAAGAAAAAGAAAACTGGACTCATAAAAATTATTTTTTTCTAAAAGAAAATCAGATAGTTCATGAATCGTCCAGTAGAATTAGATCAATGCCTTGGACAAATTATTCACTAACAGAAAAAAAAACGGAGGATCTGGCTGATAGGACAAGTAGAATCAAGAATAAAATGGAAAAAATAATAAATGACAAGAAAAAAAATTTTCTAATTCCAGATAGAAATATTAATCCTAACGATATAAGTTGTAACGATAAAAGATTAGAAGACCCAAAAAATATTTGGCAGATATTCCAAAGAAGAAGTGCTAAATTAATACGTAAACGACACCATTTTTTCCATTTTTTGCTTGAAAAGATATATATGGACACCCTTCTATTTCTCATTAATATTCCCAGGATCAATATCCAATTTTCCCTAGACTTAAAAAGAAAAAAGGGAGGGATTGATAAAAAAAGTTACAATGATGAAATAACGAAAGAAGGAGTTGAAGAAAAAAAAAGAATGCATTTCATTTCGGCTAAAAAGAGGGCACTTTCTAATATTAGTAATCAGAATTTACATCATTTTTGTGACCCATTTGACTTGTCACAGGCATATGTATTTTACAAATTATCACAAATCCAAGTGATTAACAAATATCACATGAGATCTGTACTTCAATATCATGGAACGTCTTTTTTTCTTAAGGATAGAATAAAGACTCTTTTTGGAACACAAGGAATACTTGATTCTGAATCAAGACATAAAAAACGGAGCAATTTTGAAACGAATGGGTGGAAAAATTGGTTAAACAGTAATTATAACTATCAATATAATTTCTCTAAGATTTCATCGTCTCAATTAGTTCTACAAAAACGAGGAAATGGAGTCAATCAAAGTCATACGATTTCAAACAAGGCATCAACAAAATGGAATTCATATGAAAAAAAATTCTTTTTTCATTATGAGAAGCAAAATGCTTATGTAATGGATTCATTATCGAGATCGAGTAAAAAAAAAAATTTTAAAAAACAGTATGGATATGATCTTTTATCACAAAAATATATCAATTATAGAGAAGGTAAGGATTCATATATTTCTCTATCACCATTACAAATAAAGGGAAGCTTTAAAATTCCCTATAAATACAACACAAATAAACCCCCAATTTTTTATATGCCGGTAGGCATATATATGAGCCATTATCTCGGAGAAGATTGTATTGTTGATACGGATAAAAATATGGATAGAAAAAATTTTTATTTTAATTGGAGAATTTTTTCTTTTTGTCTTAGAAAGAAGATCGATATTGAGGCCTGGGCCAATATGGATACTGAAACCCGCATGAATAAAAATACTAAGACAGGAATTAACTATTATTCAATCAGTAATAAAATTGATACGAAGGATCTTTCATATCTTGCGATTGAAAAAAAAAAACCATCAAGTGAAAAATCTTTTTTTTTTGATTGGATGGGAATGAATGAAGAAATACTAAACCGCCCCATATCAAACCTGCAACTTTGGTTCTTCCCAGAATTGTTGAGGCTATATGATGCATATAAGATTAAACCTTGGATTATACCAACAAAATTACTTCTTTTATATTTTAATGGAAATCAAATCACTAGTGAAAAGAAAAAAGATCTTGAATTAGAAAATAAAAATAAAGAAGAAAAAGAAAAATCAGCTCAAGAAGATCTTGGATCAGATCTATCAAACCAAGAAAAAGAGGTTAAAGAGGATTACGGTGATTCATACATTAAAAAGAGTAGAAAAAAAAAAAAGAAGAGCACCACAGAAGCGGAACTAGATTTCTTTCTGAAAAGATATTTTGTTTTTCAATTGAGATGGTATGGTTCTTTGGGTCAAAGAATAATAAATAGTATCCAGATATATGGTCTCCTGCTTAGACTGAACAATCCAAAGAAAATAGCGATATCCTCTATTCAAAGAGGAGAAATGCGTCTGGATATATTGCTGATTCAAAAAGATCTAAATCTTACAGAATTGATAAACAAAGGAGTATTTATTATTGAACCTATTCGCCTGTCTATACAAGGGGATGGACTATTTATTATGTATCAAACCATAGCTATTTCACGGGTCCATAAGAGTAATCACCAAACTAATAGAAAAAACCAACAAAAAGAAAACGGTTATAATAATTCTTTTTATGAATCCATTAAAAGACATAGACATGGAAGGTCGCTTGAGAAGCGAGATGAAAAAGGTTATGCTTTTATTGTTCCTGAAAATATTTTAGCTCCTAGATGTCGTAGAGAATTGAGAATTCAAATTTGTTTAAACTCGGAAAAAATAAACGTTCTGGATAGAAATAAAAAATTTTACAAAAAGAACAACATAAGGAACTGCGGTACTTTTTTGGATGAGAGCAAGCATCTTGATAAAGATTCAAAGAATTTAGATAGAAATAAAGTTATGAAATTGAAATTTTTTCTTTGGCCAAATTATCGATTAGAGGATTTAGCTTGTATGAATCGCTATTGGTTTGATACCAGTAATGGAAGTCGTTTCAGTATGTCAAGAATATATATGTATCCACGATTTACCATTAATTGATGGTAAATTTCCTTCCTATCTATAACGTGCCAGATATGGCATGATATATAAAGGCAAACAAAAGTACCCGCACGTTTGTGTTATATTAATTTATATTCTGGTATCCAGTATAGGATACTGATTCAATGACCTAAGAATCTTCTTCGGTTTAATTTTTCCCTTTCTTTTTTTGGGGGGTTGAAGAACTCGACCATCCTTTTTGATCCATATCCTAATGAAATTGCAAACTGGATTTTTCATTAAATTGGAAAGAAATATAGTATATGAAAAAATGCATTTTTTGTGTATACCAGAACCAGATAAAAAAACTGGTATTATTTTTACTGATCGATAAACTCAATTTCTGTATAAAAGAAAGAAAAAAGGGAGAAGCGCTCTTTTTATGATAATGATAAAAAATGCATTCATCTCAGTTATTCCGCAAGAAGCAAAAGAAGAAAGGGGTCCGTTGAATTTCAAGTATTAAGTTTCGCCAATAAAATACGGAGACTCACTCCCCATTAAGAATTGCACAAAAAATACTTTTTTTCTTAGAGAGGTCTACGGAAAACTCTGGGAAAACGGCTGCGGTTGCTGGCTTATTTGTAAAAAAAAAATAGAATACGTTATAAAGAATTAATCGGTCGGTTGGATATTCGGGAGCCAAAGACTAGTTAAGTTAATTTGAAGATTTAGTTTGAATTATTTGATTTAGTAGATCTTGAATTTTTATTTACTTTGTTTCGTTTTCAGCAATTCATGGAATAATGACTCGGGGAAAAAATATGACTGTATTAGCTACAAGAAAAGACCTCATGATAGTCAATATGGGACCTCACCATCCATCGATGCATGGCGTTCTTCGACTCATTATTACTCTAGATGGTGAAGACGTTATTGACTGTGAACCTATATTGGGTTATTTACACAGAGGGATGGAAAAAATAGCGGAAAACCGAACAATTATACAATATCTGCCTTATGTAACACGTTGGGATTATTTAGCTACTATGTTTACCGAGGCAATAACGGTAAATGGACCAGAACAGTTGGGAAATATTCAAGTTCCTAAAAGAGCCCGTTATATCAGAGTAATTATGTTGGAACTGAGTCGTATAGCTTCTCATTTGTTATGGCTTGGCCCTTTTATGGCGGATATAGGTGCGCAGACTCCTTTCTTCTATATTTTCAGAGAGAGAGAATTGATATATGATCTATTCGAAGCTGCCACAGGTATGCGAATGATGCATAATTATTTTCGTATCGGAGGAGTAGCTGCTGATCTACCTCATGGCTGGATAGATAAATGTTTAGATTTCTGCAATTATTTTTTAACTGGGGTTGCTGAATATCAAAAGCTTATTACGCAAAATCCTATTTTTTTAGAACGAGTTGAGGGAGTAGGCGTTGTTGGTGGAGAGGAGGCAATAAATTGGGGTTTATCAGGTCCAATGCTACGAGCTTCCGGAATACAATGGGATCTTCGTAAAGTTGATCATTATGAGTGTTACGATGAGTTTGACTGGGACGTACAATGGCAAAAAGAAGGAGATTCATTAGCCCGTTACTTAGTCCGAATCGGTGAAATGACAGAATCCATAAAAATTATTCAACAAGCTTTGGAAGGAATTCCGGGAGGCCCCTATGAAAATTTAGAAGCTCGACGCTTTGATAAAGCAAAGGATTCCGACTGGAATGATTTTGACTATCGATTTATTAGTAAAAAAACTTCTCCCACTTTTGAATTGTCGAAACAAGAACTTTATGTGAGAGTAGAAGCTCCAAAGGGGGAATTGGGGATTTTTCTGATAGGCGATCATAGTGCTTTTCCTTGGAGATGGAAAATTCGTCCTCCGGGTTTTATTAATTTGCAAATTCTTCCTCAGTTAGTTAAAAGAATGAAATTGGCTGATATTATGACGATACTAGGTAGTATAGATATCATTATGGGAGAAGTTGATCGTTAATATGATAATTGATACGAAAGAATTACAGGCTATCAATTCTTTTTCCAGATTGGAATCCTTAAAAGGGGTCTATGGTCTTATATGGTTGCTTGCCCCTATTTTTACTCCTGTATTTGGAATCACGATAGGAATACTAGTGATTGTGTGGTTAGAAAGAAAAATATCTGCGGGGGTACAACAACGTATTGGACCCGAATACGCGGGTCCTTTGGGAATTCTTCAAGCTCTAGCAGACGGGACAAAATTACTTTTTAAAGAGGATCTTCTCCCATCTAGAGGGGATCTTTTTTTATTCAGTCTCGGCCCCTCTATAGCAGTCATATCCATTTTACTAAGTTATTCAGTAATTCCTTTTGGATATCGTCTTGTTTTAGCTGATCTCAGTCTAGGTGTTTTTTTATGGATTTCTATTGCAAGTATTGCTCCTATTGGACTTCTTATGTCAGGATATGGGTCAAATAATAAATATTCTTTTTTAGGTGGTCTACGAGCTGCTGCTCAATCTATTAGTTATGAAATACCATTAACTCCATGTGTGTTATCAATATCTCTACGTGCGATTCGCGGGGGCAAGAACTTTTACCTAATTTTTTCTAGGAAAGAAGTTGAATGGAGTGAATAGAGACCCTCGTTTTTTTATTCATCATTCGGGGTGATGACCTAAACCAGATAGTTATATGAGTGAAACAAGACAGCTTTTCAATTAGCAGTAAAAAGGTTGAGACTCATTCCCTATGTACAAGAGTTAAGTAGAAAAAAGATAAATTACCCCAAGGTTGGTTGATTAGTAATCACGGCTTGAAGCGGGTAGAAAAGATCAACTGGCTGGAGTTTTGTTTTAACTATTCTATTTTATTTTATGTATTACCATACCGGGGATCAAACAAAAATGAGTGGACGGTTAGGAACACCAAGATACACAAAGGATTAGTAACGGAGATAATGTAAGTTACCAAAAAAGGGTATTTCTGCATAAACGGAATCATAATGGGGCTTTAAGTTGGTAGAAATGATCAAGTAGTACTTCCCCACGATCCCGATCCCGAGTATGGTCCTATCCACAGGTTAAATAAATAATTATCAGGAACGAAGTAATCCTTTATTTTTTGAGCCCACTTTTACTTTTCTTAGAAAGAAGAATAGGAACGAAATAAAAAGGTTGAAATACCTACTTAGACAATGAGTATTTTATTCAAGGATTAAGTTATTACTGAATAAAGACAAACTAAAATTATAAAGGATAAGATCAATTCGGAAGCACCCTTTTTCTATTATAGCAGACGGAATTGCATTGGTTTAATTTGTGACTGCTCAATACATCTTGACTCTATCTATCCTACTAACACATATCGAGATAATATCGAAACAGTCCTTAGATTTAGTTAAGGCCATCGAGGAGCCGTATGAGGCTGAAGTATCATGTACGGTTCTGCAATAGCGATGGAAGCAGTGATGTTATCACCTACTATAATTATCTAACAGTTCAAGTACAGTTGATATAGTTGAGGCGCAGTCAAAATATGGTTTTTTGGGGTGGAATCTGTGGCGTCAACCTATAGGTTTTGCTGTTTTTGTAATTTCTTCCCTAGCAGAATGTGAGAGATTGCCCTTTGATTTACCAGAAGCCGAAGAAGAATTAGTAGCAGGTTATCAAACCGAATATTCAGGTATCAAATTTGGTTTATTTTATGTTGCTTCCTATCTAAATCTATTAGTTTCTTCATTATTTGTAACAGTTCTTTATTTAGGGGGTTGGAATCTTTCTCTTCCGTACATATTTTTTCCTCATTTCGAAATTAATGAAGTGGGTGGAGTCTTTGGAATGACAATTGGCATTTTTATTACATTAGCTAAAGCTTATTTGTTCCTGTTCATTTCTATTACAACAAGATGGACTTTACCTAGGATGAGAATGGACCAACTATTAAATCTTGGGTGGAAGTTTCTTTTACCTATTTCTCTAGGTAATCTATTATTGACAACTTCTTTCCAACTCTTTTCACTCTAAGGGCATACGATATTCTATTCTCGATTTAGAACTTCTCTCAAACAAGAGAAAGAAACTGAAAATTATTCATAGATATTCACTATATGCTCCCTATGGTAACTGGGTTCATTAATTATGGTCAACAAACAGTAAGAGCTGCAAGGTATATTGGTCAAAGTTTAATGATTACCTTATCCCACACGAATCGTTTACCCGTAACTATTCAATATCCTTATGAAAAATTGATAACATCGGAGCGTTTCCGCGGTCGAATCCACTTTGAATTTGATAAATGCATTGCTTGTGAAGTATGTGTTCGTGTATGCCCTATAGATCTCCCTGTTGTTGATTGGAAATTGGAAACGGATATTCGAAAAAAACGATTACTTAACTATAGTATTGATTTTGGAATCTGTATTTTTTGTGGGAACTGTGTTGAGTATTGTCCAACAAACTGTTTATCCATGACTGAAGAATATGAACTTTCTACTTATGATCGTCACGAATTGAATTATAATCAAATTGCTTTGGGTCGGTTACCAATGACAGTAATTGGAGATTACACGATTCGAACCATTATGAATTCTACTCAAATCAAAAAAAGCCACAGGTAAACTCCTTGATTCAAAAACTATTACCGATTACTAAGATTACGTTTTAATCTAAAGGAGCGGAGCTTCTTTTATTTTGTTCGGTTAATAACTAAAAAAAAACTTTTATTGATTGGTGATTCGTGAGAATCACGGCTTACTTTGGACAAAAAAGAATTAAATATATCCGCGAGAATTTCAAAATATATGAATATATACAGCAATCAGATAGATAAATGAAATGAATTAATCTATCTACATCAACCCACACCCCATATAGGATTAAATTAAATAAATAACTTATCATAAAAACAGGGTAACTTTCTTTTTCTGGTCTAGTCAATAAGACTATGAAACATTTCGACTTATTTATCTCTTATTTTACATATAATGGATTTAACTGGACCAATACATGATTTTCTTTTAGTTTTTTTGGGATTGGGTCTTATAGTAGGAGGTCTAGGAGTGGTATTACTTACTAATCCTATTTTTTCTGCCTTCTCGTTGGGTTTGGTTCTTGTTTGTATATCCTTATTTCATATTCCATCGAATTCCCATTTTGTAGCTGCTGCACAACTCCTTATTTATGTGGGAGCTATAAATGTCTTAATCATATTCGCTGTGATGTTTATGAACGACTCAGAATATTACAATGATTTCAGTCTTTGGACTGTTGGGGATGGGGTAACTTCACTGGTTTGTACAAGTATTTTTGTTTCACTAATTACTACTATCCCAGATACGTCATGGTACGGGGTTATTTGGACTACAAGATCAAACCAGATTTTGGAGCAAGATTTTATAAATAAAGGCCAACAAATTGGGATTCATTTATCAACCGATTTTTTTCTTCCTTTTGAGCTTATTTCTATAATTCTTTTAGTTTCTTTGATAGGTGCAATTGCTATGGCTCGTCAGTAATAAATACCGAGAAAACAGAATTCTTTTATTCTGTCTTAGCCTATCCTTTTTCCTTCAATTACATGCTCATGCTCAGATTTTTCAGGTATAAAATGTATATTTTTTAGTTTAGTTCAATCTATTACCAATATCTTCTTTAGTTCTGTACTTGTTAGATTCGCGTCAACCAAATTAGTTAAGGTTGAATTGTTGTTCATATTGAAATTAAAGAAATTCAGATTGAGGAGGGTTTGGTTAATGCTGCTTGAACATGAACTTGTTTTGAGTGCCTATTTATTTTCTATTGGTATTTATGGGTTGATCACAAGTCGAAATATGGTTAGAGCACTTATGTGTCTTGAGCTTATACTGAATGCAGTTAATATGAATTTCGTAACATTTTCTGATTTTTTTGATAGTCGCCAATTAAAAGGAGACATTTTTTCAATTTTTGTTATAGCTATTGCAGCCGCTGAAGCAGCTATTGGGCCAGCCATTGTTTCGTCAATTTATCGTAACAAAAAATCAATTCGTATCAATCAATCTAATTTGTTGAATAAATAATGGTAATTAGATTAATGTGTTAATCATACAAAGAATGAAGAAAAGATTTTTCAATTCAAATTAATATTATATACGACAGAAGCATATGACTATGTTTGCTAAAGAGTAATAAATCAAAGTATCTTGGCCCTCTCTCATGACCAAATATATAAGTCAATTTATTAGAAATAAATTTTGGTTAATTATTGATTCGTCTGGTGTCTACAATATATTATTTCATTTTTTTACTAGATCGAAAATTTATGATGTTCAAAAAGTGGATAGATCCAATGTCACATTCAGTAAAGATTTATGATACATGCATAGGGTGCACTCAATGTGTACGAGCCTGCCCCACAGATGTATTAGAAATGATACCTTGGGACGGATGTAAAGCTAAGCAAATAGCTTCTGCTCCAAGAACAGAAGACTGTGTAGGTTGTAAGAGATGTGAATCCGCTTGTCCAACAGATTTCTTGAGTGTTCGAGTTTATTTATGGCATGAGACAACCCGCAGCATGGGTCTAGCTTATTGATACGTTCCAGAAAGCTTCACTTAAATCCATTTTTTTATCTTTCTTTACCGACAAAACCCCGTGCTCGAAATAGGCTATTTTCTCGAGCACGGGGTTTTCTGGTCAAAGTGTATCTTATCTTGTCTTTACTACGAAATTTTTTCCTTGGTTAACAATAATTGTTGTTTTGCCGATATTCGCGGGTTTTTCCATTTTCTTTCTACCTCATAGAGGAAATAAGGTTATCCGATGGTATACTATATCTATATGCCTAGTAGAATTGCTTCTAACAACCTATGTTTTCTGTTATCATTTCCAATTGGACGATCCATTAATTCAATTAGAACAGGATTTTAAATGGATTAATTTTTTTGATTTTCACTGGAGACTCGGACTCGATGGAATTTCCATAGGACCTATTTTATTGACGGGATTCATCACAACTTTAGCTACTTTAGCGGCCCGGCCAGTTACTCGGGATTCACGATTGTTCCATTTCTTGATGTTAGCAATGTACAGCGGTCAAATAGGACCTTTTTCGTCTCGAGATCTTTTACTTTTTTTTATCATGTGGGAGTTAGAATTAATTCCGGTTTACCTACTTTTATCCATGTGGGGAGGGAAGAAGCGTTTGTACTCAGCTACAAAGTTTATTTTGTACACTGCAGGGGGTTCTATTTTTCTCTTAATGGGAGTTCTTGGCATGGGTTTATATGCTTCTAACGAACCAACATTGAATTTTGAAACATTAGCGAATCAATCATATCCTGTGGCATTAGAAATAATATTCTATTTTGGTTTTCTTATTGCTTATGCTGTCAAATTGCCGATTATACCTCTACATACATGGTTACCAGATACCCACGGAGAAGCACATTACAGTACATGTATGCTTCTAGCCGGAATATTATTAAAAATGGGAGCATATGGGTTGGTTCGGATCAATATGGAATTATTACCCCATGCTCATTCCATTTTTTCTCCCTGGTTGATTATTGTAGGCACAGTGCAAATAATCTATGCAGCTTTAACTTCTCCTGGGCAACGCAATTTAAAAAAGAGAATAGCCTACTCTTCCGTATCTCATATGGGTTTTACAATTATAGGAATAGCCTCCACAACCGATATGGGACTCAACGGGGCCATTTTGCAAATAATTTCGCATGGATTTATTGGTGCGGCGCTTTTTTTCTTGGCAGGAACGAGTTATGATAGAATACGTCTCGTTTATCTCGACGAAATGGGAGGAATAGCTATCCCAATGCCAAAAATATTTACAATGTTCAGTAGTTTCTCGATGGCTTCTCTTGCATTGCCGGGAATGAGTGGTTTTGTTGCCGAATTGGTAGTCTTTTTTGGCATAATTACCAGTCCAAAATATCTTTTAATGCCAAAAATACTAATTACTTTTGTAATGGCAATTGGAATGATATTAACTCCTATTTATTCATTATCTATGTCACGACAGATGTTTTATGGATACAAGCAATTTAATGTACAAAATTCTTATTTTTTTGATTCTGGACCACGAGAACTTTTTGTTTCAATCTGTATCTTTCTGCCAGTAATAGGCATTGGTATTTATCCAGATTTTGTTCTCTCACTATCAGTTGACAAGGTAGAAGCTATTTTATCTAATTACTTTTCTCGATAGTTTGCATGAATAAGACATAAAAAAAAAGGTGTGAGAAAAAATTCGGTGGACAATAAAAAAAAGAAGTCTTATTTTTCCTTATCTTAATCTGAAGTAAAAAAAGGAGTGAATTGTAATCAGATACGTTTGGAGTTTTAGAGAACCGTTTCCGTTACGACTTGATTGAAACGGTTCTCTAAAACTCACACAAACTTTCATTACATATGCTATTTCTATGTATTAGGTCACGTCTTCAATTAAGATGCTAATGTGAATGAACCATAACTATGTAGGCCTATTCCTAATAGATTGACCCCAAAATAGCATACCCAAATTATAAGAAATCCCATAGAAGCTACAATTGCGGAATTTGTGCCTTGAAAATTTTGGTTGGTTCTAATATGTAAATAAATAGCAAATATAGTCCAAGTAATAAATGCCCAAGTTTCCTTGGGGTCCCAATTCCAATATGACCCCCATGCCTCATTAGCCCACACTGCTCCTGAAAGAATACCAACCGTTAAAAAGATAAATCCTAGACTAATGACACGATAACTCCAACGATCCAATTGCTGAATCAATTGATACCTGTGATAATTTCTAAATGAAAGTAAAGAATTGTTTAGTAAAGCATTGCTTCCTTTATTTACATATTGAATCTCATCAAAATAAAAGGAAAACAGCCCAATTAATGAATGATTGTTTTTACCAAAGACCCCTAGGCTTTTTCGAAATGTAATGACTAGAAGAGATACTGATAATAATGATCCACATAAAAGAGCTGCATAGCTCAATATCATCATACTTACGTGCATCATTAACCACTGAGATTGGAGGGCAGGTACTAATATTGTGGATTGATGCATTTCAGTCAAAAGACCTGAAGTAGCAAATCCTTGGGTAAAAATAGTACTTGGTGCGGTTATTGCGCTTAAATCATTTTTATGGTTCCATATTTTCGGAACCATATGAATAATGGAAAAGCCCCATGAAAGGAATATTAATGATTCATATAAATCACTTAAGGGGAAATGTTCCGAATAAATCCAACGAGTAACTAATAATCCTGTTATACAGAAAAATGTAGCTATCATGCCCTTTTCTGATGAATCATGTAGTCTTATGGTTTCGTGGACTAATAAGGTCATCAAATAAATCGTAATTACAATTGAAACGATTGAAAAAGAGATGTGAGTTAATATATGTTCTAAAGTTGAAAATATCATAAAAAATCCTAAAATAAAAAGAGAGTCCTTTAACACTGGAACGGAAATGAGTAATCCATTTCATTATAGGATTTATTGTATCTCTTTTAGAAGATGCCGCCACTCGGACTCGAACCGAGATGCTCTAGCACTGCTTCCTAAGAGCAGCGTGTCTACCGATTTCACCATAGCGGCTTGCTCAAAAGCATAATAGCCCATCCGAACTCAAATGTCGAGATTTTAAGGAGTCAATTCAATGTAATTTTTTTTAGGAAAAAAGAAAATCACAAATAAAGGCTCATTAAAATTTCTATTTGAACGTTCAATAATCTCTTATAGGATGGTTTTCATTTTAACGATGGACTCTTCGAGAGGTTTCAGTTCTCCCAAAACAGATTAGTTGGAACTAGACTAGATAGTTTTGCCCTCAATCTAGGTATAGAAGTAAAAAAGCCCCTTTCTTGATTCATTCTTTTTTGATGATTTTCTGGGTCCGAACAAAAAAAAATACATTGTATTCATAGTCATTAATAAGAAAACAAAACCCTAATAAAGAAAAGCGAAACCTTCTATTTTTTGCTTAAGTACTATGTTTTTTTGTTTGAACAAAAAAACATAGTACCCTTTTTTTGTATTCAGAAAATGTAAAGGCTTCCTATTCTAAATACTACAATCGATAGTGCCTCCTCATATTGATTAGTTAAAAATATGATTATTAAATGGGAATGAATCGTTCATCTTATCAATTTAATTAGCAAATTCATTGAGGCATATTGATTTAGATTATTCCAAGACTTGTTTATTTGTTTGTTGCACAAAAAAACTTTTTGAATTCCCAGTAGAAAGAGATTTTGCTAAGGAAAAGGCTTTTAGCGCAGCCACATATCCTTTTCTTTTCCAAATGTTTTTACGAATACGCTTTTTTGATATAGAAGTACGTTTCTTTGGAACGGCCATTTTTAAATAAAGAGGTTACTCATTGTTATAGTTGGATGTGAAAGACATGTATTGTTCAAAATGCGTCATTTATTTCTTTAGCTATATATTTATTCCCTAGATCATACTTTCTTGATAATATAAAATATGGAGACGTATGAGTCCCATAGAATATTTCTGGAGAAAAGTTGGATATCTTAATTTTTTCTTTTTTCCTTTTTTTCTTACATATAATATCCCAATAAAGCAGAATTTTTATATACTAATCTTCGTTTTAATCTATATCTGTGTCACTGTCGTCATAAAAAAGAGGGGCTACGGCTCATCGTATTCTATTTAATAAAAAAGGAAAAATTAGAAAACGCTTACCTTAATTTAAGAGAAAAATACTGTAACCCTTTTTTCTATCAATTCATCAATAGAATGCAGTACCCTTAATTAAATTAAAAATAGGAATGAGACTAATCTAATATTGAATCTGTTAATATAATAAACACTTGAGAAAAAGCCATTTCAATAAGTCCTTGCTCAAGAAAGGGATCTTACATACCAGAATAAAGTACTTTTTTTACTATAATTAAATTACTTTATTTTTTTCCTTTATCAATGAATATGGATTCTTATAATAATAAAGAAATTGAAATTGCATATTCTTATTCTGTATCTTCATAAATATCCTAGTTAATCACTAAGTGGTACCTTTTCAAAAATGATTTGATCTTTTGACCGATTATAACTTCTGAGTTTTTTGGGGGAGGGGAAGAATTCAAAATTCTATTTTAGTTCTTTCTTTTCTTTTTTTTATTGCTCCTTCCGAAAGATATAAGAGCTGGTGAATTGGAAAAAAAAGAAAAGAAATTATTTTCTTATGGAACATACATATCAATATGCATGGATTATACCTTTCGTTCCACTTCCAGTTCCTATAGCAATAGGGGTGGGGCTTCTCCTTGTTCCAACGACAACAAAAAACCTCCGTCGTCTCTGGGCTTTTTCTAGTGTTTTATTACTAAGTATAGTTATGCTTTTTTCAATCGATCTGTCTATTCAACAAATGAATGGTAGCTCCATCTATCAATATTTATGGTCTTGGACCATAAATAATGATTTTTCTTTAGAGTTTGGCGACTTGATCGATCCACTTACTTCTATTATGTTAATATTAATCACTACTGTTGGAATTATGGTTCTTTTTTATAGTGATAATTATATGTCTCATGATGAAGGATATTTGAGATTTTTTGCTTATATGAGTTTTTCCAATACTTCCATGTTGGGATTAGTTACTAGTTCAAATTTAATACAAATTTATATTTTTTGGGAGTTAGTTGGAATGTGCTCGTATCTATTAATAGGTTTTTGGTTCACACGACCAATTGCAGCAAATGCTTGTCAAAAAGCGTTTGTAACTAATCGTGTAGGGGATTTTGGTTTATTATTAGGAATCTTAGGTCTTTATTGGATAACGGGTAGTTTCGAATTTCGAGATTCGTTAAAAATAGTAACTAACTTGATTGAGAATAATGGTTTAAATTCTTTTTTTCTTACTCTGTGTGCCGCCCTATTATTCCTTGGTGCAGTTGCTAAATCCGCACAATTCCCCCTTCATGTATGGTTACCTGATGCCATGGAGGGGCCTACCCCGATTTCAGCTCTTATACACGCTGCTACTATGGTAGCAGCGGGAATTTTTCTTGTAGCTCGACTTTACCCGCTTTTCACAGTTATACCTTACATAATGAATCTAATTTCTTTTATAGGTATAATAACAGTACTTTTAGGAGCCACTTTTGCTCTTGCCCAAAGAGACATTAAGAGAAGTTTAGCTTATTCTACAATGTCGCAATTGGGTTATATTATGTTAGCTTTAGGTATGGGATCATATCGAGCTGCTTTATTTCATTTGATCACCCATGCCTATTCGAAAGCATTATTATTTTTAGGCTCCGGGTCCATTATTCATTCTATGGAAAGTATTGTTGGATATTCTCCAAATCAAAGCCAGAATATGGCTCTTATGGGCGGTTTAACAAAATATATGCCAATTACAAAAACAGCTTTTTTTATAGGTACACTTTCTCTTTGTGGTATTCCACCTCTTGCTTGCTTTTGGTCAAAAGATGAAATTCTTAGCGATAGTTGGTTATATTCACCTATTTTCGCGACAATAGCTTATTTCACAGCAGGATTAACTTCATTTTATATGTTTCGGATGTATTTACTAACTTTTGAGGGGAATTTAAACGTTTATTCTCAATATTTCAGCGGTAAAAAAAAAAGCTCATTTTATTCAATATCCATCTGGGGTAAAGAAGGACATAAAGTAATCAACAAAAAATTTTGCTTAACAACAGTGAAAAAGAATCAAGGAGTTACTTTTTTTTCGAAGAAAGCATATTCAATTGATAGGAATGTAAAAAAAGGAACGCAACCCCTTATTACATTTACTCATTTTAGAAATAAAGAAAATTATCCATATCCTTATGAATCGGAAAATACTATGCTTTTCCCCCTTCTTATATTAGGATTCGTTACTTTGTGTGTTGGTTTTATCGGAATTCCTTTTGAT